TATATTTTAATGTTAATATGCATAAAAATTTTTGAAATTTTAAGTGATAAAATTATTATCAAATATAATTTAATACTCATAATTTAAATATTTATTTTAAATTAACATTAGAAATAAAAAAATTTCTTAAATAAATTTACAATTTATTACTTAAATCAGACATAATGTTTAATATATATATATATACATAAATAAAAATTATAATGATGTGCCTGAAAAAAAGGATTATTTTGATAGAATAAATTATATAAATTTTTATCTTCATTAATTTATATAAATAAGCTAAATTAATAAGCTAGTAGGCTCATAACCTAAATATATAAACAATTTTATTTTATATAATAAATTTAAGTTTATTCAATTTAAATAATTTATTAAAAAATAAAACTTTTTACTTAATAAATTTAATAATTTTAATTTCATTCATTTCACTTTTCTTAACAAATTTTATTCAATTATGATTAATTATAGAAATTAATACAATATTATTAATTATTATAATAAGAATTTTTAATAAATTTAAAAAAATTACAATTAATTATTTAATTATTCAATCTATTTCTAGATTAAGATTAATTATACTTATAATCATAAATAAAAATTATAATAAAAACTTTATAGATTTTTTAATTATAATTTTTTTTTTTATAAAATTAAATTTATTTCCATTCTTCTTTTGAATACCCTTAATTAATAATCAATTAAATTGAACATTAATTTTTTTTATATCAACAACACAAAAAATTATACCTCTTATATTAATAAATTTATACATAAATCAAATTAATATAAAATTTTCTTATATAATTTTTTTAACAAGAATTTTTTCATCTTTTATTTCTGTAACATTAAGAATCAATGAAACTAAAATAAAAAAAATTATTACATATTCATCTGTTAATCATTCATCATGAATAATTTTTATTATAATAATTGATAAATATTTATTCATTATATATTTTCTTTTATATTCAATTTCTATAATTCTTATTTGTTTATTTTTAAACAAATTTAAAATCAATGAATTTAATAAATTAAATAATCTTTTATTATTAAATTATAAATGAATTTCTCCTTCAATTATCTTTAATTTATTAATTATTAGATCTTTACCTCCATTTTTAACATTCTTAATTAAAATTAAATCATTAAATATTATATTAATAAATTCAAACAATTTTATAATTTTAAATTTATTAATTTTATCAATTTCAACATTAATTTTTTATATAAACATTTTAATTAAAATTAAAATAATTTATATATTTAAAATTAAATTTTGAATATCATTTAATTTACAAATTAAAAATTTATTTTTTAATTTATTAATATTTATTTTTATAACTATAACAATTCTATTTTTAATTTTTATTATTATCTAATATTAATTTTATAACTTAAAAAAATTAATTTAATAATAATTATAAAATAAAAAAATTTATATATATATATATATATATAATATTAATAAATAAAAATTTTAAGATAAATTTTTAATCTATTAACCTTCAAAGTTAAATATATAAAACAATTTTATAAATTTTAAAATAAAAAATTTATTTTCTTTAAATTTGCAATTTAATATTTTTTATAAACTATTAAAATAAAAATTAAACAATGACAAAATGATTATATTCAACAAATCATAAAGATATCGGAACATTATATTTCATCTTTGGTTTATGATCAGGAATAATTGGAACATCATTAAGATTAATTATTCGATTAGAATTAGGAACTCCCAGATCAATAATTAATAATGATCAAATTTATAATTCAATTATCACAGCCCATGCATTAATTATAATTTTTTTTATAGTTATACCATTTATAATTGGTGGATTTGGAAATTGATTAATTCCTCTAATATTAGGAGCTCCTGATATAGCATTCCCACGAATAAATAACATAAGATTTTGACTTTTACCTCCATCTTTATTTATATTAATTTTAAGAAATTTAAATGAAAGAGGAGTAGGAACAGGATGAACTCTATATCCTCCTTTATCCTCAAATATAGGTCATAATTCTTCATCAGTTGATTTTGCAATTTTTTCATTACATATTGCAGGAATTTCTTCAATTATAGGAGCAATTAATTTTATTGTTACCATTTTAAATATACATATCAAAACTTATTCATTAAATTTCTTACCCTTATTTACATGATCAGTATTAATTACTGCAATTTTATTATTATTATCCTTACCCGTATTAGCAGGAGCAATTACAATATTATTAACTGACCGAAATTTAAATACATCATTCTTTGATCCATTAGGTGGAGGTGACCCAATTTTATTTCAACATCTATTCTGATTTTTTGGTCATCCTGAAGTTTATATTTTAATTTTACCAGGATTTGGATTAATTTCACAAATTATTACAAATGAAACTAGAAAAAAAGAAATTTTTGGATCTTTAGGAATAATTTATGCAATAGTTTCTATTGGAATATTAGGATTTATTGTTTGAGCCCATCATATATTTACAGTAGGATTAGATATTGATACACGAGCATACTTTACATCAGCAACAATAATTATTGCTATTCCAACAGGCATTAAAGTTTTTAGATGAATAGCAACAATTTATGGCTCAAAATTAACATTTTCACCAGCTATAATTTGATGTATAGGATTTATTTTTTTATTCACCATAGGAGGATTAACAGGAATTATTTTATCAAACTCATCTCTTGATATTATTTTACATGATACATATTATGTTATTGGTCATTTCCATTATGTTTTATCTATAGGAGCAGTATTTGCTATTATTGCCGGATTTATCCATTGATTCCCATTATTTTTTGGTCTATCTTTAAATAAATTATTATTAAAAATTCAATTTTCATCTATATTTATTGGAGTAAATTTAACCTTTTTCCCTCATCACTTTCTTGGATTAGCAGGATTCCCACGACGATATTCAGATTATCCTGATATATATTTATCATGAAATATTTTATCTTCCATAGGATCATTATTATCAACTTTATCTATAATTTTATTTTTATTTATTATTATAGAAAGATTTATAAAACAACGCTCAATTTTATTTAAATTTTATATATCAACAAATATAGAATGATTTCATTCCTACCCACCGATAAATCACACTTATAGAGAAATCCCTACAACTTTTAAATTATAAAATAGCAAATTAGTGCATTGATTTTAAACATCAAATATAAAGATTTTCATTAAATCTTTTTTTATAAATTCAAACCTGATTAAATTTTTATATTCAAGATTCAAATACTCCAAATATAACTCAATTAATCTTTTTTCATGATTATTCTATACTAATATTAATTTTAATTACTACAATAATTTTCTATATATTTTTATTTTTAATTATAAATAAAATTACAAATCGATTCTTAATTAATGAACATATAATTGAAACAATTTGAACTTTAATTCCAATAATTATTTTATTTATAATTGCAATTCCATCATTAAAAATTTTATATATAACAGAAGAATACTTTTCACCTATAATCACAATTAAATCAATTGGTCATCAATGATATTGATCCTATGAAATATCTGATTTTAAAAACATTAATTTTGACTCATATATAATTCCATTTAATAATAATAATAAATCACAATTTCGATTACTAGATGTTGATAACCGAGTTATTTTACCATTTAATACCCCTATTCGTCTATTAACAACATCTAGAGATGTAATTCATTCATGAACAATTCCATCTTTAGGTATTAAAATTGATGCTATTCCTGGACGAATAAATCAAGCATTCATTTTTATAATTCGTCCAGGACTATTTTTCGGTCAATGTTCAGAAATTTGTGGTATAAATCACAGATTTATACCAATTATAATTGAATCTACATCCATAAAAAATTTTATCAAATGAACAAATAATTTTTAATAACCTAAATTTAAATATTTCAAATTTAATAATTAAATTAATTATTAATATAATTATAAAATAAAAGTTAGTTAAAATTAACATTTAGATGTCAACTAAAAATTATAAATATTAAATCATAAATTTTATACTTTTAAATAAACATTAAGAAACTTTATTGAAGTAAAAGTCTCTTAAACTTTAAATGATTATAAAAATTAATCCTTAATGAATATTTATTAAAAACAAATTTAATTATTTTTAATAAATATTTTAATTTTATAATTAAAAATATTTATTATAAAAATTATATTTAATATAAATTCTTAACTAAAAGTCAAATTAATTTATAAATTTAAATTATAATCATAAATAAAAATTTATGACTTAAATTCCTCAAATTAGCCCTTTAAAATGATTAAATCTTTATTTTATTACTTTATTAATTTTTATTTTTATTATAATTCAATATAATTATTTAATAAAATTTAATAAAAAAAATATTAATTTCAATAAAAAATTTAATAACAATATTATTTGAAAATTTTAATTTTTTTTAAAAAATGACAAATTTATTTTCAATTTTTGACCCTTCAACATCTTTATATTTTTCTTTAAATTGATTAAGATTATTTATTCCAATAATTATTATACCTAAACAATTTTGATTAAAAAAATCTAAAAATTTAATATTTTATATATTTATTAATAATTTTTTATTAAAAGAATTTAATATATTTAAAAAAAATAAAATATTTAGTGTAATAAATTTATTATCATTATTTTTTTTTATTTTAATTATAAATTTTTTAGGTATATTTCCTTACATTTTTACACCCTCTAGCCATTTAGTTATTACCTTATCTTTATCTCTAAGAATATGAATAAGAATTATAATTTTTAATTGATTTAATTTTACCATAAAATGTTTAGCTCATTTAGTTCCTTTAAATACCCCTATTCCATTAATAATATTTATAGTTTTAATTGAAACAATTAGAACAATTATCCGACCTTTAACATTAGCTATTCGACTTTCAGCAAATATAATTGCTGGACATTTACTTTTATGTTTATTAGGTTCATGTGGTTCTTTAATTAATTTAAATTTTATTTCTCTAATATATTTTACACAAATTATATTATTTATTTTAGAAATAGCAGTAGCAATCATTCAATCTTATGTTTTTATAACTTTAATATCTCTTTATTATAATGAATTTTAAAATTAATTATAATTTTTAATGCATAAAACTAACCACCCATACCATATAGTTTCTATTAGACCATGACCTTTAATTTTATCTTTAAATTTAATATTTTTATTAATTAGAATTATTAAAATATTTTATCAATACCAAATTTATTTATTAATCTTATCTTTTATTAACTCAAATTTAATTTTATTTCAATGATGACGAGATGTAACACGTGAAAGTACATATCAAGGTATACACACTAAAAATATAATAAAAAATTTAAAAATAGGTATAATTTTATTTATTATTTCTGAAATTTTTTTCTTTATTTCTTTATTTTGAACTTATTTTCATGCATCATTATCCCCAAATATTGAAATTGGAAATTTATGACCCCCTAAAAATATTATTATATTAAATCCTTATAATATCCCTTTATTAAATTCAATCATTTTAATTTCTTCTGGAATAACAATTACTTGATCCCATCATAATTTATTAAATAACAAAAACTTTATATCAATTAAAACTTTAATTCAAACAATTATTTTAGGTTTATTTTTCACTTTATGTCAAATTCATGAATATTTTGAAACATCTTTTACTATTGCTGATTCAATTTTTGGTTCAATTTTTTTCTTAACTACAGGATTTCATGGAATTCATGTTATTATTGGAACTATTTTTTTAATTATTTGTTTAATTCGAATAATTAATAAACATTTTTCTAAAATTCACCATTTTGGTTATGAAGCAGCAATTTGATATTGACATTTTGTTGATATCGTTTGATTATTTGTTTATACATGAATTTACTGATGATCTTTTTAAATTTAATTAAATTTTAACTTATATAGTATAAAAATTACATTTAACTTCCAATTAAAAAAATTATTAAATCTTTAATAATATAAGTAAATATACCTAAAACTAATTTTATTTATAAATATTTATTAAATTAATTTAAAATTAAAAAAATTATTTTAATATAAATTATTTTTACTATCATTATTTTATCTTTTGTACCTTTATTATTAACTTTATTATTAATGTTTATTAACATCTTATTTTCCATAAAAATTTTTAAAGATCGAGAAAAACCATCTCCATATGAATGTGGATTTAACCCTTTAACCTCCTCCCGATTACCCTTTTCAATTCAATTTTTTTTAATTGCATTAATTTTTTTAATTTTTGATATTGAAATTATTCTTTTAATTCCTTTAATTCCTACTATTCTAAAAAGAAATTCTTTTTACTTTTGAACATTATCAATATTTATTATTTACTTATGTTTAATTATTGGGTTAATTTATGAATGAAATGAACAATCTATTATTTGAATTAAATAAATTATTTATATACTAATATTAAGGATATTAGTTAAATTTTTAATAACATTTATTTTGCAAATAAAAATTAATTTCTATTAAATTATATCTTTAATATGAAAGAATAATTTCTAATTTAATTTCGACTTAAATTTATGATTAAATAAATTAATCCATATTAAATAATTTTAATTATAAATATTAAATTAATTGAAACCAAATTAGAGGTAAATTATTGTTAATAATTTCATTGAATTTATATTTTCCAATTGAAATAAATTTAGTTAAAGCTTCTAACTTTAAAATTAATGAATAAAATTCATTTTATTTCTATTTAAATTTATATAGTTTAAAAAAAACATTTTTTTTTCATAAAAAAATTAATTTAATTATCAAAATTTATAAATTTTATTTAAAAATAATTAATTATTACCTTAATATCTTCAATATTAAACTCTTTTTAAGCTATTTAAATAAATCATTAATAATAAAATTAATAATAAAATAAATATTATAAATAAATTTAAATATAAAAAAAAATTTAATATTAAAAATTTTAATAATCTTTTTAGTAAAAAATTTTTTAATCCATAAGTAAATATATATTCTATTAAACCTTTATCTAATATTTTATATATAAATAATGAATATTTTAATGGATAAAAATTAATTAATTCATAAAACATTCTTGATCCTCATATTATTATTAAATAAATTTTAATTTTTAATAATCAATTTAATAAAATCAATTTACTTAAAAAAATTCCAATTAATACACCAAATAAACATAAATTTAAAACTAAAATTTTTTGTTTAAATCTTAAAATAATTACTTCTAAAGAAAATAAATTAAATAAAAAATATCCAATTATTAAAGACCTAAAATATAATAAAATTATTGAAATTCTTATTAAATTATTTTCATTTAACAATATAAATCTATTAAATTTATTTCTAAAATTTAAAAAAACCACAATTAATAAACGAATTCTATATGATACAGTTAATAAAGTAGATAAGAATAATATTAATATTCTTAAAAAATTTATTTTTCTCATTAAAAAAATTTCTATAATTAAATCTTTAGAATAAAATCCAGAAAAAAAAGGAAATCCACACAATGATAATGTTGAAATAAAAAAAATTAAACTAACAAATGGATAATATATAAAAATATTACCCATAAAACGAATATCTTGATTATTTATTATTTGATGAATTAAAATTCCTCTACACAAAAATAATAAAGACTTAAATAAAGCATGAATAATTAAATGAAAATATCTTAAATCAATTTTTCCTAATCTTAAAATTCTTATTATTAATCCCAATTGTCTTAAAGTTGATAAAGCAATAATTTTTTTTAAATCATTCTCAAAATTTGCTATTAATCCAGATATAAATATTGTTATTCTTGAAATTAATAATAATAATTCATTTAATCTATTATAAAATAAATAAAAATTATAACGAATTAATAAATATACTCCAGCAGTTACCAAAGTTGATGAATGAACTAAAGATGATACAGGAGTTGGAGCTGCTATAGCTAAAGGTAATCAAACAGAAAAAGGTAATTGAGCTCTTTTAGTAATTGAGCTTAATAATAATAATATTGATAATAAAAAAAAATTTAAATCATAAAATAAACCATTTCAAGAACCTAATATTACATATAAACTAATGATTATTATAATTCTAACATCCCCAACTCGATTTATTAAAACCGTTACTATTCCAGAATTAAAAGATTTTCAATTCTGATAATAAATAATTAAACAATATGATGTTAATCCTAAACCATCTCATCCTAATAATAAACCTATAAAATTTGGACAAATAATTAAAAAAATTATTCTCAAAACAAATATCAAAACTAAAATAAAAAATCGTTTAATATTTATATCTCCCTCTATATATATTAATCTATATATTAAAACAAATCTAGAAATTAATATTACTAAACTTAAAAATATTAAACTCACTCAATCTAAAAAAATTAAAAATTCCAATTGTATAGAATTAAAAATTATTAAAATAAATTCAACTATTAAATTTAATTTATTAAATAAAAAAATTATTGATAAAATAAATATAAATATTCCTAAAATATATAATAAAATAATATTCATAATTATAATAAATTTATTAATAACTAATTATATAAATATAATTTATAAATTAAATATTTAAATTAAATTTAAAATAATTATTTTATATCTCTAATATCACAAATTAGAATTTTAATTTTAAACTATTTAAATTTAATTATATATAAATAAATTTATACCTAAAAAAATAATATTTAAAGGTAATCAATGTAAAATCAATATAAAATAATCTATTATATTAATAATTTTATAATTTATTAATAAATTATTTTTAACACCATGTTGTCTAAACCTAAATAAATATAAAGAATAAACTGCTCTAAAAAAACATAATAATATCAAAATTAATATTAACTTAAAATTTCAACAAATTAATCTAATTAATAAAAATAATTCTCTAATTAAATTTAAACTAACAGGAGCTGATAAATTAGATGAACATAATAAAAATCAAAATAAACCTAATGAAGAATTAATTGATAAAGAACCTTTATTAATATATATTAATCGTCTACCCATACATTCATAATTTAAATTTACCAAATAAAATAATCCTGATGAGCATAATCCATGAGCTAACATTATTAATAACCCACCTAAAAATCCAGATTTCATTAAAGTTATTATTCCACTTATTAAAATACCCATATGAACAATTGATGAATAAGCAACCAATATTTTTAAATCAATTTGAATTAAACAAACCAATCTAATAATTAATCCACCAATTATTCTTAATGAAATTAAATAATAATTAATTTTAATAACATCAATAAATAAAATTTGAGAAAAACGTAATACACCATATCTACCTAATTTTAATAAAATACCAGCTAAAATTATTGATCCATAAACTGGAGCTTCAACATGAGCCTTAGGTAACCAAATATGAAATAAAAAAATTGGTATTTTAATTATAAATGTTAAAATAAAAATTAAATATATAAAATAATTTAATTCAATTATCTTATATATTATAAAAATTATTATTAAACTCTTATAATTTATAAATACTTTAATTATTAATCATAAAAAAGGTATTGAAGAAATAACTGTATATATTAATATATATATTATAGCCTCAAATCGTTCTAATGTATAACCTCCATATATAATTATAAAAAAAATTGGTAATAATCTTATTTCAAATATTAAATAAAATATTAATAAATTTAAAGTTAAAAACCTCAAAAATAAAATTATCATTATTAAAAAAATTAAAAATTTTATAAAATTATTTAAATTTATTATTATTAAACACCCAATAATTCATAATCTCAATAAAATTAAATAAAAAGAATATAAATCTATATAAAATAAATTTATTCCACCAATTAATAAATTAGTAGAATAAATATTTAAAAATATCATAAAAAAAAATATCAAAAAATAAATAATTATTTTATTTAATTTATTTTCAAATAAAAATAATCCTATTCTAAAAAGTATCAAAAATAAAAATTTTATCATAAAATTAATATTAAATTTCCTATATAATCATTACCATAATAACGAATTATTATAATTATTAAAGTAATTCTTAAAACTCCTTCAATTACAAATATAACCATAAAAATTAATAAATAATAATCTATATAATATATATTATAATAAATATTTAATAAATTTGTTACTACTAAATATTCAATTGATAACAAAATTATTAATAAATGATTAAAAAATTTAATTAATAATATCAATCTCATTATAAATAAAATAAAAATTATAATTATATTAAAAATTAACTATAATAAAATATTTAAATAAATTTAAAATTTATTTTTAAGCTTTATAGTTTATTCAAAACATAAATTTTGTAAATTTAAATAAAATTTTATTAATTTTAAAGCTTCAAAAAAATATCTACTAATATATCTTTAATCTCCAAAATTAATATTTTATTTAAACTATATTTTGTAATTTATATAAAATAAATAAATATAATCAATTTTATATTTAAATATTTTCTCACCAAATTTTATTTAATTAAACAAAATTTAATTAATTTAAAAAATCTATAATATAATTTTTCAACAAATAATTAATGAACAAAACTAACATTCTAACTTTTATAATTTGAATTTTAATAATTATAGTTATAATTTATTTATTGATATCTATCAATTTATCAATTATTATAATTATACTTCTTTTAATTTTATATACAATTTTTATTTGTTTATTATTAAATAATTTAATAACAAAATCAATTTATTCATTTTTAATTTTTTTAATAATAATTGGAGGATTAATAATTTTATTTTTAATATTTATAAGTTTAATTTCTAATGAAATTCAACATTCAAATTTTAAAAAAAATATTTTTTTTATAATTATATTTTCTACATTTTATTTATTTAAAATATCCTATTATATATTAGATTTTAATACAATTAAATTATCATTTAATAATAATTTAAACTATAGAGATATACTAAACATTAATAAACTAATAGAATTTCCTAATTTTTTATTTACCATTATAATAATTATTTTATTATTATTAATACTCATTTTAATTACAAAAATCTGCCTATTAAACAATAAACCTTTACGAAAATCTAATAAATAATAATTATTATTAAATAAAATTATTCTATAATGAACAAATCTATTATCAACAATTTATTATTAAAAATAATTTATAAATCATTCATTCAATTACCTACCCCTATTAATATTAATATATGATGAAATATTGGATCTTTATTAGGATTATGTTTAATTATCCAATTAATTACAGGAATTTTCTTATCCATACACTACTGTCCATCAACTAATGAAGCTTTCAATAGAATTATAAATATTATACAAGATATAAATTATGGATGAATTATACGAATTTTACATATAAATGGTGCATCAATATTTTTTATTTGTTTATATATACATATTGGACGAAACATTTATTATCAATCTTTCAATTTAACTGAAACTTGATTAATTGGAGTAATAATTTTTTTATTAACAATAATAACAGCTTTTTTAGGTTATGTTTTACCTTGAGGACAAATATCATTTTGAGGAGCTACAGTTATTACAAATTTATTATCTGCAATTCCATATATAGGAATAAATTTAGTTGAATGAATTTGAGGAGGATTTTCAGTTAATTCACCAACTCTAAATCGATTTTACACCCTTCATTTCATCATACCTTTTATTATTTTATTTTTAATTATTATTCATCTTATATTTCTTCATAAAACAGGTTCAACCAACCCTTTAGGACTAAATAGAAATTTAAATAAAATTATATTTCATAAATTCTTTTTAATTAAAGATTCAATTACATTTATTATTTTAATAATTTCTATTATTATTTTAACTTTACAAAATCCCTATATTTTAGGTGATCCTGATAATTTTATTAAAGCTAATCCTATAATTACTCCAATTCACATCAAACCTGAATGATATTTTTTATTTGCATATGCAATCCTACGAGCTATTCCTAATAAATTAGGAGGAGTCATTGCTCTAATAATATCTATTTTAATTTTAATATTTATACCATTCTTATCAAATCCAAAAATTTACAAAATAAATTTCAATATATTCAATAAATTATATTTTTGAATATTAGTTTCAACATTTATTATATTAACTTGATTAGGAAGACAAGAAATTAAATCACCTTATATTGAATTAACTCAATTTTATGCAATTTTTTACTTTTTATACTTTTTATCTAATAACAAAATTAATAAATTATGAAATTTAATTTTATACAAAAAATAATTTTAATTAATTAGTTAATAAGCTTTAAAAGCATATATTTTGAAAATATAAAATAGAAATTAAATTAATTTTCTATTAACTTAACTTAATTTCTTAACGTTAATTTTTTTTACGTATAATAGAAATCCTGTACTAATTACATAATTAATAAGCTTTAAAAGCATACATTTTAAAAATATAAAATAGAAATTAAATTAATTTTCTATTAACTTAACTTAATTTCTTAACGTTAATTTTTTTTACGTATAATAGATTCCCTATCTAATTTTATTATAAATTTTATAAATTATATTATATTTAAATATAAACATAAATATAAATATTATTTATAAAATTAATAATAATTCATATTTTTAAATTCTAAATTTAATGCACTTTTCTGCCAAAATAATTTATTTTTAAATATTAATATACCTTAAATAAATAAATCTTAAAAATTAATATAAATAAAAAAATTTTTATAGAAATAGATAAAATATAATATCAACAAAAATATATTAAATTATCATAACGTAATCGAGGTAACACACCTCGAATTATAATAATTAATCTTCTAAAAATTAAAACATAAATAATATTTTTTAAAAAATATATTGAATACCCAAAAAATATTATAATAAAATATTCTCCTGTTACTAAAATTATTATATACTCAGCTAAAAAAATAAAAGTAAATCTTACACTCATATATTCAACATTAAAACCTGAAACTAATTCAGATTCTCCCTCAATAAAATCAAATGGTATACGATTTAATTCAGCAATTATTCTAATAAATAAAATTAAAAATATAATTAAATTAATAAATCAAAAACTTAAAAATTTTTGAAATTTAACAAATTCAATTAATTGAAAACTTTCCACATAATTAAATATAATAAAAAAAATTAAAAATATAGAAACTTCATAAGATAAAGACTGAGAAAGTGAACGCATCCCACCCAATATTGAATAATTTGAATTTGAAGATCATCTTCTTATTAAAATAATATAAACTCTAATTCTCAAACATCTTATTAAATATAATAAAAATAAATTTATTGAATAAATATTAATATCTATAGGTAAACCAAGAATTAAAATTATAATTATAATAAATCCAATCATTGGTCTAATTAAATAAAAAAATAAATTTACTTTAATTAATTTAATATTTTCTTTAATAAATAATTTAATTGCATCACTAAAAGGTTGAAAAATACCTAAAAAAAAAACTTTATTAGGACCTTTTCGATCTTGTATATAACCTAAAAATTTTCGTTCTAATAATACTAAAAAAGCTACTCCAATTAAAATACCTACTAATACAAATAAATAATTTAATAATAAAAATAAAATATTAATTAAAATTATTATTTAAAAAATTAAATAATATTAAAATAATTAATTAAATTCAATTTATTTAAAAAATATTTTTCATTTTAAGTCCTTTCGTACAATAAAATAAATTTTAATTATAGATAAAATCCGATCTGGCTCACACCGATCTGAACTCAAATCATGTAAAATTTTAATAGTCGAACAGACTAAAATTTTAAGCTTCTACACTTAATTTTTATTTTAATTCAACATCGAGGTCGCAAACAATTTTATCAATATGAACTTTCCAAAATTATTACGCTGTTATCCCTAAGGTAATTAATTCTTATAATTATAATAATTATCTTTAAAAATTCAATTATCTATGTTCTATAAAAATTAAAGTTCAAAATTTTTAATTACCCTCCCAATAAACTAATATTTTTTATAATAAATTAAAATTACACAATTAAATTAATAAATAATATTATTAAATTCTTAGGGTCTTATCGTCTAATAAATTTATTAAAGCATTTTAACTTTAAATTTAAATTCAATTTTAATTAATTTGAGACAGTTTATATTTTATGAATTCTTTCATTCAAGTTTCCAATTAAAAAACTATTGATTTTGCTACCTTTGTACAGTTAATATACTGCAGCCTTTTAATTATTTCAATGGGCAGAATTGACTTATTATTTTAATCAATAAGACATGTTTTTGATAAACAGGTAAATATATATATATATATATATATATTATATTTATATATTATAATAAATTATTTTATAAATAATTATTTGCTAAATTCCTTAAATTAATATAATAATTTTATAATTATAAATTAATTAAACAAAAATCCATTACTAATATAATCATTATAACTTATAAAATTTTATTAATTATTAATTTTTTTATAAATAATTAAAATTAAAAATAAATTTTAATAAAAAATATTTTAATATAAATTTTAACATTTTTTATAAAGAAATATAATTTTATTACCACTTATAAAATTAATAATAATTAAATTAATTTATAATTTTTATATTCAATTTATCCCGAATATAATTACTTTAAAATAATTTAATAAATTAAAAAAAATTAATAAATTTAATTTTAAAGCTGAATTAAATTCAATTCTAAAAAAACTAGATATATTTAAAATCGATTAACATTTCATTTCTAATTAAAAATTAATAATAATAATTTAACAATAACTTAAAATTTTTAATTAAATCTTTTAAATTCGAGATATATTTTTATTTAAATATTATAATTAATTACCCCTGATACAAAAGGTATAATAAATTAAATTTACTTTTAATCTTATTTAAAAATTCACTTTCATTACTTAATTTATAATTCAAAAAATTATTTTTATAAATTTTACTTCAACAATTAAATTTAAAAATAAACTTAATTAATAATTAAATTAAACTCCAATTAAAAAAAATTATTTATATAAAAATTTTAATTATATAAAATTTAAATTTTATTAAATATTAATAATATAATATTATTCTTTTTATTGTAAATAAAATATTTTAAATAAACTAAAATTTAATAATCTATAAACACTTTCCAGTATCTAAACTATGTTACGACTTATTTCATTTTATTGAAAGTGACGGGCAATTTGTACACATCTTACTTCTAATTTCAATTTAACTAATTTATTAAATTTACTATTAAATCCTTATTCAAATTTAAATTAAATTAAATTATCTCATTATTAAAATATAGTAATCCATAATTACCTTATTAAAACTATATTTTGACTTGAATTATTTTAAATTTATTAAAATATAAATTATTACTTAATAAAATTTTTCAAACAGCAATACATAAATAAATTATTATAAGTAATTCTTATCGTGGATTATCAATTTATAAATTACAGATTCCTCTAATTTTTTAAGATACCGCCAAATCTTATAAATTTAATGATTTAACATTTAATATCCTATATAAATATCAAAATTATTATATTTATTATAATAGGGTATCTAATCCTAGTTTATTATATAAATTATTTCAATATAAAAAAAATTAATTATTAAAATAAATTAATTTAACATTTCACCATTTAATATAATATTTAATTTAACAAAAATTAATTATTTATAATATTAATAATAATAAAAATTAATTTTAATTAATAGTTTAACCGCTAAGGCTGGCACTAATTTTTTCAATTATTAAATTATAAACTAAAAAAACTTTAATTTCTTTTTTAATTTTAAACATTAATATACTCCTCCCATATTTAAATTAATTTTATATATAATTTTTATTTAATCATTAATTTTTAAACAAAAATTAAATTTTTATTTTTATTTTTTCAATACCCAAAACTACTACGTATCTAAAATTAAATTTTAATTTTCTTTCTAATTAAGTTAAACTAAGTATTTTACAAAGAAATTAAATTTTAATTTTCTTTCTAATTAAGTTAAACTAAGTATTTTACAAAGAAATTAAATTTTAATTTTCTTTCTAATTAAGTTAAACTAAGTATTTTACAAAGAAATTAAATTTTAATTTTCTTTCTAATTAAGTTAAACTAAGTATTTTACAAAGAAATTAAATTTTAATTTTCTTTCTAATTAAGTTAAACTAAGTATTTTACAAAGAAATTAAATTTTAATTTTCTTTCTAATTAAGTTAAACTAAGTATTTTACAAAGAAATTAAATTTTAATTTTCTTTCTAATTAAGTTAAACTAAGTATTTTACAAAGAAATTAAATTATTTAAACAAAATAAATATCTCTAAAGTTTAATAACTTAATTTATCATTTAATCTATTAAACTTTAAATAAATTTTAGTTTTAGTGACGAAATTATTTAAACAAAATAAATATCCCTAAAAATTTAATAAATTAATTTATCATTTAATTTATTAAACTTTAAATAAATTTTAGTTTTAGTGACGAAACTATTATTAGTAAAAATAAATATTTATATTAAAATTTAATAAATTGTTTTGAGATTAATTTACTTAATTTATTACAAAATTTATTAAGCTTTAAATAAAATTTTTAAATTTAATATAAAATTTTAGTTTTAGTGACGAAACTATTTAAACAAAATAAATATCTCTAAAAGTTTAATAAATTTATTTATCATTTAATCTATTAAACTTTAAATAAATTTTAGTTTTAGTGACGAAACTATTTAAACAAAATAAATATCTCTAAAAGTTTAATAATTTAATTTATCATTTAATCTATTAAACTTTAAATAAATTTTAGTTTTAGTGAAGAAACTATTTAAACAAAATAAATATCTCTAAAGTTTAATAACTTAATTTATCATTTAATCTATTAAACTTTAAATAAATTTTAGTTTTAGTGACGAAATTATTTAAACAAAATAAATATCCCTAAAAATTTAATAAATTAATTTATCATTTAATTTAT